AATAGAACCCATCATTGGTTTGATCATTGATAAGGTGAATACCCAGTCCCTTCAATGCTAGGCATAATGAGGATAAGGACCTCAAAATAACCTCTTTTCGTCCTATGAACTTTAAGGTGTATGAAGTATCATATTTGACTCTTGGGGCGGATTGATAGAGACTCCATTTAACTTAGGTTGATCTAGGCCGGAGGCAGACCTACGTCAGGGTAACCCTTCTTTGAAACACTTTGGTATTGCTCCCGGATCAGAATTCAAATAATGAATCCGAGCGCATGGAGCCATCTCGTTATCTTCCTGTCAAGAAAAAATATGGTGGACTAGCCGATCTTTTTATCAGTTAATGAAAGAGCCCAATGCAAAAAAAAAACGCATGTTGGGTCTTTGAAACAGTTCGAATCATTTCGATAATAATAAGTTTGATCTGTTTTACCGAGAAGGTCTACGGTTCGAGTCCGTATAGCCCTATACATTTTTGTATTCATTTCCTAATTAGTGCGTGTGACCGGCCGGTTGATTGTTCCATAGAAATGGAATCATTCCCACAGGATCACGGAGATCCCTCGGGGCTTGAAAACAATAATTTATTCCAATGGATCCAATCGGATCGGTATTTTCAAATCTCGGATAAACAAACCCATTCTTCTTCATTAATCTTCGTCTGTGAATGACATACGGCCTTTTTCCTCTTTTATTTGTCCATGATCCAAGATTTAGTGATACACCTTTGCTTTGGTATACCCAAGTCAATTTATGAAGTCAAAATCATAACATGAGCCTGGCTCAAGAAAAACTCCAACCTGACCCAACCAAATCAAATCCAAATTCAATCTAATAGTAAGTCACATTATCTAGAACCTATTCTTGTTCTTGTTCTTGTATTTGTAGAAAAGCCAGAGTTTCAAAAACGAAGCTCTTTGGTAAGTTTCATTGTACAATAGGCTTTTCTTCGTATAACCGGCTTAGCAAAGCAAGTAGTCATTTTTCTGTACAATACTTAAATTTATAACTTATTTTTTTTTATTCCAATCTACCCAATCCAATTTGTTCATCATTCCAATTCTACCAATGCAGACTTTATCTAAAAAGATTAGGGCCCATTTGAACTTGGATGAGTTAGGAATCCCCCGACGTATCGCCTTTTGGCAGAACAACAATCCCAATTCATTGTTTTAGAGACAATGAATTGGTCCTAAATGTATCAACGCACCCTCTTCTATTTCTATGTTCTATGAGTTGGTTTTGGGATGGGGAGATTTTGTCTATCGAATCGTTCGACAACGCATGATTCCATTCGAAGTATCTTCTGTAAATCATTTACGATTCAGCCGACTCTACCATTAAACTATGCCCCATTTTGTAGGTTTGCTTCAAAAGAAACGTTTTTTGTTGTCACGAAACCTAACTCGTTGGTTGGTCCTGCTAGGTGTTATTATTACATTAAATAAATAAGTATTTCGAGTCATTCCAAATCACGATCTTTAGTCCTAGAAATGGGTCTGAAATGATTCTTTCAAGACTTCTAACTCGGGGGTAAAGCCGGGGCCGGGGTAGTACAGGTCCAAAGTTTCCTAATTTGGGTATAGGAACCCATGAGTTTTTATATGTAAGGGTTCCTCACAATTCAATGGATTGAATCAAATCAATTAAGTATAAATCTGGGACAGGGAGAGAGAGTCGAATCGGTCGATGCATTCCGTTTTCGTATCCGTATCAAATCAATAGAAACAATAATCCTCTATCCGGATCTTAATGAAAAGAATACACCAACACAGCCACGTAGAATATACCATAAATCCCGAGATGGAAATTCCTAGAAATTCTATTACATCCGACTACTGACTATATTCTAAATCACTAAGAAAAAAAAAAAGAGAGAGAGAGAAAAAATGGGCCAGACCTCCTCTTTGGCTCTATTATATTAATAGAATATTGAAATTCTTTATGTTTAATATTTCATTTAATCTTATTTGAATAATATTGTTTGAATATTATTTCAATTTCAATTCATATTATTTAAAATATTATTTCAAAAAAATTCCTTAATTCCTTTTTTTGTTTGATAGAAAACCCGAGGCAAGGTAGGAGAGAGTTTTATTTGTATAATAGCATTATATGTCTACACCATATCTAAATAGAATCGAAGTAAGTGTAAGTGGGATTCCGTTGGATGAATCTTGAGACGATACATGACCCCCAACAAGTAAACAAACGAAACTATGTGGTTTGATCAAAATTGTTGTTTCGACTAATGCAGTTATGGATGAATTGAGAATTCCAATTTGAATCAACTAATTCGGTATATTCCACATTAATAGGAGTGCTTCTATGTTTCTGCTTCACGAATATGATATTTTCTGGGCATTTCTAATAATATCAAGTGTTATTCCTATTTTGGCATTTCTAATTTCCGGAGTTTTGGCCCCGATTAGTGAAGGACCAGAGAAGCTCTCTAGTTATGAATCGGGCATAGAACCGATGGGGGATGCTTGGTTACAAT